ATTCATGGACTCAAATAAATTCAGCGGTATCTTTCATTCACATTTTTTTCTATCAAGAGAGTTTTATCAAACTCTTGGACTCCCGAATTTGGAGTATCCTACTTTCACGCAATTCACAGGGTTTAACAAGGACAAGGAATCGATATTTCACGATCAATAATGTAGTATTCTTTGTAGTAGCGATCCTTCTATATCGTATTAACAATCGAAAGATGATCGAAAGAAAAAATTTCTATTTGACAGGACTTCTTCCTATACCTATGAATTCCATTGGACCCAGCAATGATAATAGATTGGAAGACTCAAAAGATTCAACCAATATCAATAGGTTGATTGTCCCGCTCCTGTATCTTCCAAAAGGAAAAAATATATCTCAGAGATCTTTTTTCTCTGATAGATGGTCAGAACTTCATCTGGATTCAAATCCTACTGAAAGGTCCAGTAGAGATCAGAAATTATTAAAGAAAGAAGAAGATGTTTCTTTTCTTGTTTCCAGGCGATCGGAAAATAAAGAAATAGAAAATATAGTCAAAATAAGTATGTATTTACAAAATACTGTCTCAATTCATCCTATTTCATCCGATGCAGGATATAATATGGTTACGAAGGATGAACTTGACAGTTCCAATAAGATTTCCTTATTGAAGAAAAACCCACTTTTTGGTTTATTGCATCTATTCCAGTACCGGAACAGGGGGGGATACATGTTACACCACTATTTGGAATCAGAAGAGAGATTTCACGAACTGGCGGATCTTTTTAATCTATCAATAACCGAGCCGTATTTGGTGTATCATAAGCGATTTTCTTTTTCTATTGATTCTTTCAAATTGGATCCAAAACGATTCTTAAATGAGGTATTCAGGAATGAATCAAAAAAGAAATCTTTATTGGTTCTACCTCCTCTTTTTTATGAAGAGAATGAATCTTTTTATCAAAGGATCATAAAAAAATGGGCCCGCACCTCTTGTGGTAATGATTTGGAAAATTCAAAATCAAAAAGAGTGGTATTTACTAGTAACAACATAATGGAGACAGTCTATCAATATAGATTGATCCAAAATCTGATTCAAATACAATATAGTATCTATGGGTACATAAGAAATGTATGGAATCAATTCATTAAAAAGAATAGATTCGATTGCAACTTCGAATATGGAATTCAAAGGTATCAAAATCAAATAGAAAAAGATACTATGAATCATACAACTATAATGAAATACACGATCAACCCACATTTATCAAATTGGAAAAAGAGTCAGAAGAAAAGGTTCGATCCTATTTTTTGGATTTCTCAAACCGAGGGATCCTTTAATAGGGATCCTAATGCATATAGATATAAATGGTCCAATAGGACCGAGAATTTCCAGGAAAATTTGGACCATTTCATTTCCGAGCAGAATAGCCGTTTTCAAGTAGTGTTTGATCGATTACGTATTAATAAATATTCAATGAATTGGTCTGAGGTTATCGACAAAAAAGATTTATCTAAGTCACTTTGTTTCTTTTTGTCCAAGTTTCTTCTCTTTTTGTCTAACTCACTTCCTTTTTTCTTTGTGAGTTTCGGGAGTATGCCCGTTCATAGGTCCCAGATCCACATCTATGAATTGAAAAGTCCGAATGATCCACTCTCTAATCAGTTGTTAGAATCAATAGGTCTTCAAATAGGTAATTTGAAAAAAAGTAAACCCTTCTTATTGGATGACTACCATACTTCGCAAAAATCGAAATTATTGATCAATGGAGGACCAATATCACCATTTTTTTTCAATAAGATACCAAATAGGATGACGGATTCCTATTTCTCAATGATATCTCACGGTCAAGACAATTGGTTGAATCCCGTGAAACCGTTTCATAGAAGTTCATTGATATCCTCTTTTTATAAAGCAAATCGACTGCGATTCTTGAATAATCCATATAATTTAGGCTTCCATTGGAACACAAGATTCTCTTTTTATGTGGAAAGGGCCCTTATTAATAATTATGATTTTCTGTATGGCCAATTCCTCAATATCTTGTTCAGTCGAAACAAAATATTTTCTTTGTGTGGCGGTAAAAAAAAACATGCTTTTTTGGAGAGAGATACTATTTCACCAATCGAATTACAGGTATCTAACATTTTAATACCTAAGGATTTTCCACAAAGTGGTCACGATAGAACTAGTTACTCGATCGCAGAAATTTATGGAACACCTCTAACAGAGGAAGAGAAAGTCCATTTTGAAAGAATTGATTGTCAACCTCTTTCAGATATGAATCTACCTGATTCAGAAGGGAAGAACTTGCATAAGTATCTAAATTTCAATTCCAACATGGGTTTGATTGAAACTCCATATTCTGATAAATATTTCCCATCCGAAAAGAGGAAAAAACGTAGTCCTTATTTAAAAAAATTCCTTGAGAAAGGGGGGATGGATAGAACTTTTCAAAGATATAGTGTTTTTTCAACTCTCTCAAAATTGAATCGATTAAAAAGATATATACCATGGTTATTTACCTCGACAGGGTACAAATATCTAAATTTAATATTGTTCGATACTTTTTCAGACCTAGTGACGATACTAATTAGTAGTAAAAAATTTCAAAAATTTATATCCATTTTTCATGATATTATGCATGGATCAGATATATTATCGGGAATTATTCAGAAACAATTGTGTCTTTCACAATGGAATCTGATAAGTGAGATTTCTAGTAAGTCTTTCCATAATCTTCTTCGCGCAGAAATTTTCCATCGAAATAATGAGTCACCATCAACACATCTGAGATCGATAAATATTCAGGAGTTCTTCTATTCAATCCTTTTCCTTCTTCTTGTTACTGGATATCTCATTTTTACACATCTTCTCTTTGTTTCTCGATTCTATGGTGAGTTACAGACAGAGTTCCAACAGGTCAAATCTTTTATGATTCCATCCTACATGATTGAGTTGCGAAAACTTCTGGATAGGTATCCTACATCGGGACTAAATTCTTTCTGGTTAAAGAATCTCTTTCAAGTTGCTACGGAACAATTAGGAAAGTTTATAGAAGAAAGACTAGGTTCTACTTCTGTCAGTGGTGGTGCCATTTATGAGGTCAAATCCATACGTTCTAAGAAGAAAGATTTAAATCTCATCGATCTCATAAGTCTTATACCAAATCCCATCAATCTAATAACTTTTTCGAGAAATACTAGACATCTAAGTCATACAAGTAAATTGATATATTCCTTCATAAGAAAAAGAAAAAAGGTAAATAGTGATTGGATTGATGATAAAATAGAATCCTGGATCTCGAACAGTGATTTTATTGCTGATAAAGAAAGAGAATTCTTGGTTCAGTTCTCTACCTTAACGGAAGAAAAAGGGATTGATCAAATTCTATTGAGTCTGACTCATAGTGATCATTTAGAAAAGAATAACTCTGGTTTTCAAATGATTGAACAACCGGGAACAATTTACTTACGATATTTAATTGACATTCATAAAAAGGATCTAATGAATTATGAGTTCAATCCATCCTACTTAGCAGAAAGACGGATATTCCTTGCTCATTATCAGACAATCACTTATTCACAAACCCCGTGTGGGGCTAGTAGTTTTGATTTACCATCCAATAGGAAACCCTTTTCGCTCCGGTTAGCCCGACCCCTAGGAGGGGGTATTTTAGTGATTGGTTCTATAGGAACTGGACGATCCTTTTTGGTCAAATACCTAGCGAAAAACTCTTATGTTCCTTTCATTACAGTATTTCTGAACAAGTTCCTGGATAACGAGCCTAAGGGTTTTCATATTGATGAGAATGAGAGTGAAGATCAAATTTTTGATGAGAAAGAGGGTACCATTTACAGTCTTTTACCTAGTAACGAGAGTCAGGATAGTTACTATAGTTACGATAGTGATGATAGTGAGGATAGTGAGGATTTCGACCGTGACCTTGATAGGAAGCTCAAGTTTATAACTATGAAGGATGCGCTACCTAGCGATCTTATACCGGACATAGACCGATTTTTGATCAACCTTCAATTCGAATTAGCAAGAGCAATGTCTCCTTGTATAGTTTGGATTCCAAACATTCATGATCTGAATATGAATGAGTCCAATGACTTATCCCTCGGTCTATTCGTGAACTATCTTTCTAGGGATAGTCAAAGTACAAATATTCTTGTTATTGCTTCGACGCATATTCCCCAAAAAGTAGATCCCGGTCTAATCGCTCCGGATAAATTAAATAAATGCATTAAGATACGAAGGTTTCTTATTCCACAACAACGAAAGCACTTTTTTACTCTTTCATATACAAGGGGATTTCACTTGGAAAAGAAAATGTTCCATACTAATGGATTTGGGTCCATAACGATGGGTTCCAATGTACGAGATCTTGTAGCACTTACCAATGAGGCCCTATCAATTAGTATTATACAAAAGAAATCGATAATAGACACTAATATAATTAGATATGCTCTTCATAAACAAACTTGGGATTTGCGATCTCAGATAAGATCGGTTCAGGATCATGGTATCCTTTTCTATCAGGTAGGAAGGGCTGTTTCACAAAATTTACTTCTAAGTAATTGCTCCATAGATCCTATATCTATTTATCTGAAGAAGAAATCATGTAACGAGGGGGATTCTTTTTTATACAAATGGTACTTCGAACTTGGAACAAGCATGAAGAAATTAACGATCCTTCTTTATCTTTTAAGTTGTTCTGCCGGATCGGTCGCTCAAGACCTTTGGTCTCTACCGGAACCCAATGAAAAAAATGGGATAACTTCTTTTAGACTCGTTGAGAATGATTCTGATCTACTTCATGGCCTATTAGAAGTAGAAGGCGCTCTGGTGGGATCCTCACGGACAGAAAAAGATTGCAGTCAGTTTGATAATGATCGAGTGACATTGTTTCTTCGGCCCGAACCAAGGAATCCCTTAAATATGATTAAAAATGGATCTAATTCTATCGTTGATCAGAGATTTCTCGATGAAAAATATGAATCGGAATTTGAAGAAGGGGGA